TTTAGATGAGTATGAATATTCCGAGTTCTACTCATTCAAAAAACCTACATGGAAAAGGAAGTATACAACTATGGTATATCATGATACGTATAATAGTGAGGGAGTATGGGACAAAAAATAAATCCACTTGGTTTTAGACTGGGTACAACCCAAAGTCATTATTCCCTTTGGTTTGCACAACCAAAAAATTATTCTGAGGGTCTACAAGAAGATCAAAAAATAAGAAATTTTATCAAAAATTATGTACAAAAGAATATCAAACTATCCTCTGGGGCTGAGGGAATTGCACGTATAGAAATTCAAAAAAGAATCGATTTGATCCAGGTCATAATCTTTATGGGATTCCCAAAGTTATTAATGGAAAGTAGACCCCGAGGAATCGAAGAATTACAGATTAATCTACAAAAAGAATTTCATTATGTGAATCGAAAACTTAACATTTCTATAACAAGAATTTCAAAACCTTACGGAAACCCTAATATTCTTGCAGAATTTATAGCCGGACAATTAAAAAATAGAGTTTCATTTCGAAAAGCAATGAAAAAAGCTATTGAATTAACGGAACAAGCAGATACAAAAGGAATTCAAGTACAAATTGCAGGTCGCATCGATGGAAAAGAAATTGCACGTGTTGAATGGATCCGAGAGGGTAGGGTTCCCTTGCAAACCATTCGCGCTAAAATTGATTATTGCGCCTATACAGTTCGGACGATCTATGGAGTATTAGGTATAAAAATTTGGATTTTTCTAGACAAGGAAGAGGAATAAGAAAAGGAAAATTCTTTTCCATTTATATTGATAGAGGAAACTCTTTTTCAGCCATCAAAGCAAACAATTCAAATTCTTAATTCTATAGGGTTGAATAAAAATTCCATTTTTATTTTGATAAAATTGCTATGCTTAGTGTGTGACTCGTTGGTTTTTTTAGGGTTAGGATTAAAAAAAGACCAGCCCTGTTTTAGTTTTGTACAAAAACCAACTCATTACTTCGTATTATCTAGATCTAAATAACCTATCAAGATATGATAAATCGGGCATATCTTTGCAGCAATGGGCATTTTTTTTTAATAAACTTTCATTAGAAGTTTACAGCAAAATACAGAATAAAGGTCTAAATAAATGGAAAGATGAGAGAAAGAGAGAAAAAGAAGAGAATATCGATGCTATAGAATTCCAATATGTAAGGTCTAAGAATCATCTCAAAAAAGACAGTGTAATAAAGCATCAATACTAATTAATGGAATCATCCATAATGAAATATTCAACGAATCCTTCTTTCTTATAGATATGGAAGAAAAAATCAAGAGCTTCGAGCCAATAAAGACTAAGAAGATTGACTCAAGAATAAATTCGATTATGAGCTCCGTTGTAGAATTCGGACCTAACCATTAAGTACGAAACGATGGGAACGATGGAACTTGTGAATGCAAAAGATTTTAGGATACAAATGAATCTTAATGATTCACTGGGCGGGATGGCGAAATAAACCAGACATCAATTCATCTATTCGTGGGACGTCACGAACAGGCACTAGGACTGAAATAGAGATTGCAAGAGTAAATATTCGCCCGTGAAAACGTTCGTCTTTGTTTTTTAATTGTTAAACTTGGATAAAGGGCGAAAAAAATAAAGATTTATTAGAATGGTAGAAAAAAACTATTTTTTATTTTTGAAAATAAAAAAAATGGTATTGTTATACCATCTAGTCAAATTCATTGAAATTCCATTTTTCAATTTAGAATCCGTTTATTGTCTTCGTGAGGAGCTGGATGAGAAGAAATTCTCACGTCCAGTTCTGTAGTAGAGATGGAATCTCCAAAGAACCATCAACTATAACCCAAAAAGAACTAGATTCCGTAAACAACATAGAGGAAGAATGAAGGGAATATCTTATCGAGGTAATCATATTTGTTTCGGTAAATATGCTCTTCAAGCACTTGAACCTGCTTGGATCACATCTAGACAAATTGAAGCAGGTCGACGAGCAATGACACGAAATGCACGCCGTGGTGGAAAAATATGGGTCCGTATATTTCCAGACAAACCAGTTACAGTAAGACCGGCTGAAACACGTATGGGGTCGGGGAAAGGATCCCCTGAATATTGGGTAGCTGTTGTTAAACCTGGGCGAATACTATATGAAATGGGCGGGGTAACCGAAAATATAGCTCGAAGAGCCATTTTAATAGCAGCATCCAAAATGCCTATACGAACTGAATTTATTAGTTCGGGATAGATAAAGATAAATAGAAATAATGTAAAAAAAAAAACCAAAGAACCCTTTACTTTGGGATGAAAGAAAACTCCAGATTTCTTTTTTTGGACAAAGAATATTTCTTTTATTTTTTTTTCATCGTTTGCATTTGCATTGAAAGACTAAACAATAAAATTGATATGATTCAACCGCAGACCCATTTAAATGTAGCAGATAACAGCGGGGCTCGAGAATTGATGTGCATTCGAATCATAGGAGCTAGCAATCGTCGATATGCGCATATTGGTGACGTTATTGTTGCTGTGATCAAGGAAGCAGTACCCAACATGCCTTTAGAAAAATCAGAAGTAGTTAGAGCTGTAATTGTTCGTACCTGTAAAGAACTGAAACGTAACAGTGGTATGATAATACGATATGATGACAATGCTGCAGTTATAATTGATCAAGAAGGAAATCCAAAAGGAACTCGAATTTTTGGGGCAATTCCCCGAGAATTGAGACAATTAAATTTTACTAAAATAGTTTCATTAGCCCCCGAGGTATTATAAAATGAGATGGTAATATCTTTGGTGTAGTTGAAAGAAATAGATTAATAACTAGATTAATTTAACTAGATTAATTTGTAGATTGTGTCTCAAGCATATACTTTTCAAAATTCCTATCCATAAACTAAATAATAAGTAGTAATATAATAAAAAAAAACATGTTGATTATACCGAATTTTATTTTAAAGCACTTAGTTCATCATGGGTAAAGACACTATTGCTGAGCTAATAACCTCTATACGAAATGCTGATATGCATAGAAAAAGAGTTGTTCGTATAGCATCCACTAATATTACCGAAAATGTTGTTAAAATCCTTTTACGAGAAGGTTTTATCGAAAACGTCAGAAAACATCAAGAAAAAAACCAATATTTTTTAGTTTTAACTCTGCGACACAGAAGAAATAGGAAAAGTCCCTATAGAAATGTTGTCAATTTAAAACGGATCAGTCGACCAGGTCTACGAATCTATTCGAACTCTCAACGAATTCCTAGAATTTTAGGCGGGATGGGAATTGTAATTCTTTCTACTTCTCGAGGTATAATGACAGACCGGGAGGCTCGACTAGAAGGAATCGGCGGAGAAATTTTGTGCTATATATGGTAATGCATCTAATATACAAATGGGATCCGAAACCTATTCCTATTTGTAAAATCAAAAAGAAAAGGGGTGAGCTGTATAATATTTTTTTTCCTTTATTAGTTGATACTTCAAGGGGGCTTTACCTGGAATGAAAGAACAAAAATGGATTCATGAAGGTTTAATTACTGAATCGCTTCCCAATGGCATGTTCCGGGTTCGGTTAGATAATGAGGAGCTGATTATAGGTTATGTTTCAGGAAAGATCCGACGTAGTTTTATACGGATACTGCCAGGAGATAAAGTCAAAATTGAAGTAAGTCGTTATGATTCAACCAGAGGACGTATAATTTATCGACTCCGAAACAAGGATTCAAAAGATTAGGTGGTTTTTATTCAATACGATTCGAGATTAAAAATTTCAAGAAACTTATTTTCTACCAATTATTTTCTACCAAGAAGTAGATTCAGAATTAAGATAAGGAATAACAACTATGAAAATAAGAGCTTCCGTTCGTAAAATTTGTGAAAAATGTCGCCTAATCCGTAGGCGGGGACGCATTATAGTAATTTGTTCCAACCCGAGACATAAACAAAGACAAGGATAATAAGACTCGCTAACAGAGCTCAATATACAAATCCAAATAAAGAATCTGTTTTGATATGAAATGGATATATCCATATATTTATGACTCATATTTATGAGAAAAAATATGGCAAAAGCTATGCCCCGAATCGGTTCACGTAGGAATGGACGTATAGGTTCACGTAAGAATGCACGTAGAATACCAAAGGGGGTTATTCATGTGCAAGCAAGTTTCAATAATACCATTGTAACAGTTACAGATGTACGGGGTCGGGTCGTTTCTTGGTCCTCAGCCGGTACTTGTGGATTCAAGGGTACCAGAAGAGGGACACCCTTTGCCGCTCAAACTGCTGCAGCAAATGCTATTCGCACAGTAATGGATCAAGGTATGCAACGAGCAGAAGTCATGATAAAAGGTCCCGGTCTCGGAAGAGACGCAGCGTTACGAGCTATTCGGAGAAGTGGTATACTATTAACTTTCGTACGGGATGTAACCCCTATGCCACACAATGGCTGTAGGCCTCCGAAAAAAAGACGTGTGTAGAAATTCACATTGAAGAAATTTCAAGAGAAACAAGAGAAATAAATGATTCAGTCAAATAAAAGAATATTACTATGGTTCGAGAGAAAGTCACAGTATCTACTCGGACACTGCGATGGAAGTGTGTTGAATTAAGAACAGACAGTAAGCGTCTTTGTTATGGTCGCTTTACTCTCTCTCCACTTAGGAAAGGCCAAGCCGACACAATAGGCATTGCGATGCGAAGAGCTTTACTTGGAGAAATCGAAGGAACATGTATCACACGTGTAAAATCTCAGAACGTGGCACATGAATATTCTACTATAACAGGTATTCAAGAATCAGTCCATGAAATTTGCATGAATTTGAAAGAAATTGTATTGAGAAGTAATCTATATGTAACTTGTGACGCGTCTATTTATGCCAGGGGTCCTGGATATGTAACTTCTCAAGATATCATCTTACCGCCTTATGTAGAAATCGTTGATAATACACAACATATAGCTAGCTTGACAGAACCAATTAATTTGTGTATTGGATTAGAAATTGAGCGAA